CTTTTTAAGAACCAAAAAGATTTGTGCTAAAATAATAGATGCAAAAAAGAACAAAAGGCCTTGGACACGTAATGGATCTTGAAGTACTATTTCCGCCTCCCTCTGACCAAATCCACCCACATTAGGATTGCTCGTTAATGGTTGATCAAGTTTGATGGATTCGCCCTCTGAAATAAGAAGTTCTGGTCCTGGAGGGATAATATCCACCACTTGACGCCCATCCAATGTATCCACTAGGGTTATTTCATATCCTCCCTTTTCTTTTCGTATTATTTTGCTTACTATGCCCGCTACTGTAGCATTATAAACATTATTATTACTCTTACTCCCGTCAGGATAAATCTGGCCCCTTCCTCTGTTCCCACCTACATATATGGGATATTTTAAGAAGTAAACATCTTTCTTAGTAGCAGGGTCCGGAGAAAGAATAGGAAAGGTGATTTCACTATATTTCTGACCAGGAACAGGACCTATCACAAGAATATTTTTTTTAGTGGGACGATAGTTCTGAAAAGACAGATTGCCTATCTTTTCTTTAATCTCGGGCGAAATACGATCGGGGGGGGCTAATTCAAACCCCTCAGGTAAAATAAGAACAGCTCCCACATTCAAAGCTCCTTTTTTACCATTCCCAAGAACTTGTTTCAATTGCTTATCATAAGGAATTCGAACAACTGCTTCAAATACACTATCCGGAAGTACAGCTTGTGGAACCTCAATATCCACGGGCTTATTAGCTAAATGGCAGTTAGCACAGACAATACGGCCGGTCGCTTCTCGTGGATTTTCATAACCCTGCTGTGCAAAAATGGGATATGCATTTGAAACAGGTGCCCCAGTTATTATATATATCATGAGCGATAGGAAAACGGATCGAGTAATCTCTCCCTTTATCCAAGAAAAGGTATTTCTAGTTTGCATGGTCCAATCATTGATCCCGAAAATTTCTACAATAAAATTAGGTAGGTTGCTAGTATAGTTCCCTATCCCTGATTCTGCTATTTACTTAAATAATTTTACTCGAATCTAGGAAGAATTCTCCTGGATGGGTAGAAGAAATAAGTAAAATTATTAATGTTTTACTTATGTACAAAGTAACAAACCTGAAAATTGGATCAGTGAATCATTTTTTAGTCATTTATTGAATGATAAATCACTACAAGTGACGGAGATACACGATTTAAATAACGGAAGATCCAATATTTTAAAATTGTATCTAGAATGACTGGAAAAGTGGAAACAAGACCGGATATAATTTGATCATTATGAGCAAATCCAAAATCTTTGTAAATAGATCCAATCATTAGTTCCCAACCATGGGGCGAATGGAAGCCTATACATAAATCAGTTAATAAAAGAATAGAAAAAGCTTTGATTGTATCACTTAAGTTATATAGGAACTCTTGAACCCAAGAGTTAAGAATAAAAAGTTGTTCATTACCTAGAATAGAATAAGCACTTAGAATAATAAAAGAGATTATATTTGTCGAGAAGTACAAAATCATATGGATACGATCATGATTGTGCATCTTGATCAATTGGATTGTTTCTTTGTAAATTACCATAGGAAACTTTTGTAGATGTGTTTCTGGGTATTCTTTTATCATTTCGTCCAAGAGGAAGAGTCCCTCAAATTCTAGAACTTTTTGAAAAATATTTTTTTCTTGAATATGATTCAAGAAAATTTCAGATTGCCCAGTATTCCACCAATTAGTAACCAAAGCTTCTAGGCTTTTTTTTAATGAAAGAGAGATCCACCAGGGCAAAAATACTATAGATGCAAGATATAGAAGGGGAATGAATGCTTTCGTTTTTGCCATTTTTTCGTCTTTTCTTTTTTTTTTTAATGAACTTACTTCTACTTTATTCGTCAACTTGATACAATATTTAATATTCATATCAAATATAAGTTCTATGACAAGTCATATTTATTCTATTATCAATCTATTCTCTGTTTTTTATTTGTGTTTGAGTGGCTAGTCCTTAAATTTCGAAACAATACAAAAATAGAAAAACAAAGAATCCACCTTTTTTTTAATTCGAATCAAGAAAAAAAATATCTATTGTTTCCAAATATAGCAATTACTCCAATTTGAAGCAATTGTCCGGTTTCGATGAATGCACGAAAGAACCACTTCAGGATTAGGATTTACAGGTGAAAGAAGTCACTTTCTATTCGATCAAAATAGAAAATATTTCAAAAAAAAAAAGAATTTCTCGGTTTTTCCCTCGTGTTAAAAACTAAGAATACGAAAGCATTCACTCTTCGCTTCATTTTTCAAAATACTTCAATTGGTACACGCAAGAAATAGGCCAATTCTGCAGCTTTTTGTTCAATTTCTTGTGGGGTCAAATTCTTCTCATTACGAGTCAAGGGAATGGCCCCCTGGCCTCTGATTTCGATATAAAGGACACGATGTGCATAAATACCCTCTTTCACTTCGATTCTGATGGATTGAATATCTTTCAAAAGGAATCGGAGGAAAATGCGACGATTTTTTCCAGGAAATCCCCAACGAAAAATAGACGCTAGTCCTTCTTTTCTATCGAATCGATCATAACCGCTACCTACATTCCACAAAATGGTGCACCATAGATAAGAACTAATAAAGAGACCCGCAATCCCATAGAAAGACATCACGATCCCCTGTGGAAAAAAAATGATTTGCTGAGACGGAAATAAAGATATCAAATCTCTACCAAGATAACTGGAAGTTCCAACCAATAAAAACCCTAACGAACCTAAAAAAAGGATAAAGGCCCAGCAGAAATTGCTTGTTTTTCGAGATCCCCTTAAAAATTCTATCCATATATGTTCTGATCGCCAACTCATACTAGATCTAATTGCATTTTATTGGAATTGGAAGAATAAAAAAAAAATAACCGAAATCCATTTTACTTTACTTTTGTTGGTTTCCGAAGTAACTCTCATCAACTAGTATTATTCTGATGTTAACCTTTAAGAGTAATTCATCGAATTGTTTAGATCTAAAATAATAAGATCAACTGCTATATAATTTCCTATAGATACTTATATATAGATATATTTACTTTATATCTATATCTCAGATATTCGCTCCTATTCCCATCTATTCGATTCTTTTTTTTTTTTCAAATATTTAGAATTCATTTACTCAGATGTCATGTATAATCGTTTATGGAAAGAGTAAGCTATATGTTATACTCTATCCTACTAAAAAAATATAAATATCTGTGTTATGATCGAAGTCACATTCTAAAAATATATATATATATAGAAGATTTGGCACCATCGTATTTAAAAATAAAAAATCTTGTTTTTTTGAACATGAAGAGATAAAGAAGCCATTGCAATTGCCGGAAAAACTAAGCCCACTAAAGGCACAAAAATAGAGGGTAAGTTATTGAAAGTTGTCATAGAATGGATACCTCGATTTAATAGACTTAATATTTGTACCTGTTATTTATTATTATTGTTATGTTATTTATCCTAATTATATTAATATTTTTATCTGTTATTTATTGTTAGAAAAATATCTTAGAATTATTATATTATAATGTATATATTCATATATATAATTATTAAAATTTCTTAGAATTAGAAGAATTCTATAATTAAGTATATCTACATGAATATAATTATTTGAATTCTCTAATAATTAGAATGAATCTAGAATTCTATATATAGATGAGTATATATATATATGGAAAAGGAATGTAGAACAGAATTTTTCATCTTTCGACATGAAATATATGTATGATAATACAATTTTTTATTTATTAATTTATTATATTAATATTTTTTATTTTTCTTGTCTTATAATTTTAATTTAATTAACTGGAATAAAGATTTTCTTACAAATAAAAAAAAAGAATTCACTCTTTTATGTTGTTTCATAGAGATTTCCTAATTAGTAATATCTGTAAAAAAAAAAAAAGAATAATCCAAAGAATGGATTTTGAATTGGATTCTTTTAAACTAAATGACTAACTACTGGTTGATCACAAATCCAATTTTTTTTGATTAAGGCTCTACTTGATTGAATTTTGATTCAAAGGAAAGAAAGCATGGAGGTGAAATAACTCACTCAAAATACCTTTTAAAGGATTACGTGGTACGATTGGATCGAATAAGCCCTTATGGAATAAATATTCAGCCGACTGTGAACCCTCAGGTAATGTCTTATTCAATGTTTGTTCAATTACTCTTTTACCCGCAAATGCGATGTAGGCATTAGGTTCGGCAATAATGATATCCCCCAACATACCAAAACTAGCTGTCACCCCACCTGTAGTCGGAGATGTAAGGATTGATACATAGAATAAGTTTTTATTTGATTGATAATCATATAAAGCGGAAGATATTTTAGCCATTTGCATCAAGCTCAAACTTCCTTCTTGCATGCGTGCTCCTCCAGAAGCACACACTAAAATAAGAGGTAAACATTGATTGGTAGCATACTCGATCAAACGGGTTATTTTCTCACCTACTACAGATCCCATACTACCCCCCATAAACTGAAAATCCATAACCCCAATTGCTACGGGAATACCATTTAATTGACCTGTGCCTGTTTGAATAGCTTCAGTCAATCCTGTCTTTCTTTGATAAGAATCAATACGATCTTTATAAGGTTCCTCTTCCGAATGAAATTCAATGGGATCTAGAGAGACCATGTCTTCATCCATAGGAGCCCAAGTACCCGGATCAATCGAAAGGTCGATTCTATCTGAACTACTCATTTTCAAATGATATCCACATTGTTCACAAATATTCATTTTTGATTTCAAAAATTTCTTATAATTTAATCCATAACAATTTTCGCATTGAACCCACAAATGCCTGTATTTTTGAGTAAGATCTAGATTATTAGACCCTTCCGTTCTAGTGAAATCACTACCATCTCTTATACTAGCACTTTCACTATTATTTCCACTTTCACTACAAATGTAACTCTCAATGCAACTAGTAATTTGATTATTCCAACTATATTGAGTATCAGACATCGAACAATCATAGT